AGATGCCCGAGTTATTACATATATCATGATCGATACAGAAATGGATTGAGTCATCTGTTCCTTTACCCAATAAAAAATATTTCTATTTTGCATGGTCCAATCATTGATCTCGGAATTTATACAATAAATTAGAAAGGTAGCTAGTATAGTTCCCTATCCACGAGTCTGCCATTGTACTGGAATAATTGTACTGGAATATAGGACGAATACACTGAACAGGTAGAAGTATAAATAAAGAATAAGTAAGATTTAAAATACTTTGCTTTATTCTTCTTTATACAATACACAAATAAAAAAATTTGATTAATATCAGGCAAATAAGTTCTTTATTCGTTCATTGAATGATAAATGACTACAAGCGAAGGAGATACATGATTTAAATAATGGAAGATCCAATATTTCAGAATCGTATCTAGAATAACCGGAAAAGTGGAAACAAGACCGGATATAATTTGATCGTTATGAGCCAATACAAAATCATTGTAGACCGAACCAATCATAAGTTCCCAACCATGGGTCGAATGAAATCCGATCCATAAATCAGTAACTAAAATAATTGAAAAAGCTTTTATTGTGTCACTCAAGTTATAGAGGAATTCCTGAACCCACGAATTAAGAATAACAAGTTCTTCATTACCCAGAATAAAATAACCGCTGAGAATAGCGAAACAGATTATATTTGTTGAGAAATTAAAAATGATATGGAGATGATACTCATCGTGTGTTTTGACTAATTGTATCGTTTCCTTGTGTATTCCTATACGAAGCTTTTGTATATGTGTTTCCGGGTATTCCTTTATCATTTCATCCAACAGGAATAGTTCTTCTAATTCGATAAATCTTTCTAGAACGCCTTTCTCTTGAATATCATTCAAGAAAATTTCGGATTGTCGGGTATTCCACCAATTAATAACCCAAGGTTCTAGACTTTTATTAAATGAGAGAGAGACCCACCAGGGCAAAAATACTATGGATACAATATATGGGAGGGAGGTCAATGCTTTCTTTTTTTTTTTCATTTTTTATCTGTGAATTGTTAATGAATCTGCTTCATTCGTCGATTCTATCTGATTTCTATTTTTCTGAACACGAATTCTATAACAAGAGATCCAACCTATGAATCTATTCCCATTTTTGTGTCAAAATTTAGTCCTTAGATCTATAAAAAATATAGAAATAGAAGAAATAGAATAAGGGTCCTTGTCCTTTTCAGATGAAAAAAAAGAAGCAAATATGATTCCCAGAGATATCTCAATTGGATAAATTCCAACTCATTTCATCTTCGTTTGTTCCTGTCGATGAATACTCAAAAATCCAATTGAAGTAACGAATATTATTTGGATTTCGAAATTAGACTTTTTATTAGTATAAATTGGGCTCCCTCCGCATACAAAAAAACGGGTTTTGGTATATAAAAAATTGCTTTTTATTATAATTATAGTTTAGTTGTTCCATATACGATCTCCCGCTTTTGTTTTATTCCATGTGGGTTTCCCCGCTAACAGAAGGGGAAAATAAAATCTAATATGTTTTGATTGAATGAGCCTTTTGAAGAAACTTCATTCAATTGTATTAAAAGGGGAATTAGCAAGTTCCTTCCCTCATACTGAGAAAACATGAATTCTTCAGTTCATTAGTTAATTTCAAAATACCTCAATTGGTACGCGCAAGAAATAGGCTAATTCGGCAGCTTTTTGTTCAATTTCTCGTGGAGTAAGATTCTCATCAGTGCCAGTCAAGGGAACGGCCCCTTGGCCTCTGATTTCCATATAAAGGACACGACGCGGATAAAGACCCTCTTTAACCTCCATTCTGAGGGATTGGATATCTCTCATAAGGAAACGAAGGAATATACGACGATTTATTCCAGGAAATCCCCAACGAAAAATAAAAACTCTTCCTTCTTTTCTATCAAATCGGTCATAACCACTACCTACATTCCACGCCATTGTACACCACAAATAGGAGCTAATAAATAGACCCGCGATCCCATAAAAAGACATTACGATCCCTTGCGGAAAAAAAAGAATTTGCTGAGATGGAAATACGGATATCAGATTCCTACCAAGATAACTGGAAGTTCCAACAACTAAGAATCCTAATGAACCTAAAAAAAGGATACAGGCCCAACAAAAATTACTTGTTTTTCGAGACCCCATTATAAGTTCTACCCAGATATGTTCTGATCGCCAGTTCATACTATACTTACTTATACTATACTAGATCCGGTTGTATTCGATTGGAATTGAGAAAATAACCCAAATGAATTTGACTTTACTTTTCTTGACCCCGAAGTAACTCTCATCAACTAGCACTATTTTGACGGGAACTCTTAGGAGTAATTCTTTATTTTATATTTAAAAATATTCGCTGATCTATTTTTAATCAGCTATACCCATACCTGCATATAATATGCATTTATGCAGGTATCATGTATCCATATGCATATCAGTCTTTCAATTGTGTTCGGAAAGAGCCACATATCGTACCATATTACACTAAATACATATCTGTATTATGATCCAGCGTTGAAATAAATTGATGAAATTTGGTCCCATCAAATCTAGACAATCTTATTTTTTTGGACATGAAGAGATAAAGAAGCCATTGCAATTGCCGGAAATACTAGGCCCACTAAAGGCACAAAAATAGAGGGTAGATCTGTCATAGAATGGATGCCCCAATTTAATATTTGTATTATAAAGATATCTTATGATAAGTATATCTAATAAGTATATCTAATATAAATAATATTAAGTAGTTAATAAGTGCAAGGAAAATAGACCTGAATTAAGTGTACCTATTCATCTTTCTCCATAAATATGTATGATAATTCGCTTTAATATAAGATAATAAATTTGATTATTCTTCTTCTCCCATCCTTTTTTTCGTCTTTATATTTTTCTAATAGGGGTTTTTTATTAAAATTCTGAGTTCGCGGCTTGCACTAATCCCATCCAAAAAAACAAATGGTAACTCGATTCTATAATAAGAGTGAGGGTTCTCGATAGATATAGAAATAACTTCTTTCTATTCTATATGTCTTCTATATTTCTTATATAATCTTATACTTAATATAAGATTATTATAATATAAGATTATATAAGTATAATAAATTCTAAATAGAATATAAGAAATTCTAAATGAATAAAATTCATATAATATAAATTCTAAATAAGATATATTATTGTCTATATTTTAATTGTATATATGAAAATGAAATTAATACGTAAGAAGGCCAGAGAAAATTCTTTTTATTTTCTTTCTGTCTTTCCTTTCCCCAATTCCTCAGAAGGAGAAACTCACTCTTTATATCTTTTTTTATCCTATTGATTAATAAAGGGTTCCTGATTACTAATCATTAATAGGGGTAAGATAAAAAATGGATCTGGCGGAAAAGAGAAAAAAAATAATAATAATTATCCGAAACTTCTGGCTCTTACTACAAGTAGAACTGATGTCACCAAAGAAAACACCATTTAAGTTTTTTTTACGATGAACTAAATACAAATACCCGTTCGCTACAAATAATTGGATCGAGTACTATACTTTAATTTATTGAATTTTGATTCAGAGGAAAGAAACCGTGGAGCTGAAATAATTCACTCAGAACACCCTTTAAAGGATTACGTGGTACGATTGGGTCAAATAAGCCCTTTTGGAATGAATACTCAGCCGCTTGTGAACCTTCGGGTACTGTTTTATTCAATGTTTGTTCAATTACTCTTTTACCCGCAAATGCAATGTAGGCATTTGGTTCAGCAATAATGACATCTCCCAACATACCAAAACTGGCTGTTACTCCACCAGTTGTAGGAGATGTAAGGATTGATACATAGAATAACTTTTTATTTGATTGATAATCATATAAAGCAGAAGATATTTTAGCCATTTGCATCAAGCTCAAACTTCCTTCTTGCATGCGTGCTCCCCCAGAAGCACATATAATAATGACAGGTAAAGATCGATTAGTAGCATACTCAATTAAACGAGTGATTTTCTCGCCGACTACGGATCCCATACTACCTCCCATAAACTGAAAATCCATAACCCCAATTGCTATCGGAATACCATTTAGTTGACCTATGCCTGTTTGAATAGCTTCAGTTAAACCTGTCTTTCTTTGATAAGAATCGATACGATCTTTATAAGGTTCTTCCTCTGAATGAAATTCAATAGGGTCTATAGAGACCATTTCCTCATCCATAGGATCCCAAGTGTCCGAATCAATCGAAAGTTCGATTCTATCTGAACTACTCATTTTCAAATGATATCCACACTGTTCACAAATATTCATTTTTGACTTAAAAAATTTTTTATAATTTAATCCATAACAATTTTCACATTGAACCCATAAATGTCTGTATTTTTGACTTACATCGGAATCATTATCATTAGACTCTTCTCTTATATCGGGATCGCTGCCATTACTACTAGTTTTTATACTAGAATCCCCGCTTTCACTACGACTTACACTTTCAGTATAAATGAAACCATAGTTATAACTGTTACTGTAATTGTTGGTATCACCTGAAATAGAACTATTAATACTAACTTCAAAATTAAGATAACTATTAATGCAACTATTAATGTGATTATTCCAACTAGATTGAGTATCATACATGTAATGATAATAGTAGTGATTCTTACTCTGGGACCCACTATTTAAATAACTAGAAAAAAAACTTTCTAGTTCACTCATAAAAGAACTATCATTGTCAATCTCAAAAATTTGATTTTCAATATCAAAATAGACAGAATAACTGTCACCATTACTATCCCTAACTAAAAAGGTGTCATCAGAGATCAAACTCCAAATATTCCCGATATCCAATAAATAATCAAGATTACTGAAAGTATAACTGTCACTATTACTCGAACTAGGAGTGGTTTTCCCCGTATCATTGATAGTGGGTTCTTCACTTCCACTGCTATTTTCAATAGTATCAGAACTATCCATTGATTTACTTAGCCCACACCTATGTTCTAACTTTTCGTTA